ATAGAAATTGCTAATTACAAGTTTTAAAAATCTAGTTATCTTTTCAAATCTAGTTAAAATAAATATTTTTTTGACGGATTTCGTTCTCCGTGTAGGATACCTATTTTTGGTCTCATTCGATAGATTAAATGAAGAAACCCGCTCTACTATATTAATCTAATGAGTTCAAATTAAAATTTAAGTAAATTTAATTTTAATTTGAACTTAAAGTATAAGGGGGCGTATTCTAGGTTCTAATAAGGTCACTTAAAAAAAAAGAATAAAACAACTTATTTTCAAATTTTTACATATTCATTCAAAAAAAGTTATATGTTTTGACTGAAGTTAGATAATAGAGTTCTTTTTTTTTTTTTTTTTTTTTTTTTTTTATGATTAATTTCTTAAAGAGTTTTTCAATGAATCAGTTACGTGAATTCTGAATCCTGAGATGGTGCAAATGCCAAAGACGATGGATTGCGTTCTTTTTCTCTATTTTTGTTCATACCACCTATACTATAATGATTGATAATTCACAAATTTTCAATTGAATTTTTTGATTCTTGTAACTAGTATTTTTATCTATCTCTATCTCTTAAAAATTTTTTTTAATTGAAACTTAGGGAAGTACTTTAGAAACATATGTATAAAAAAACATATTTTATTCAGCCCCTTCATGCCTACTATAACTAGTTATTTCGGTTTTCTACTAGCAGCTTTAACTATAACCTCGGTTCTATTTATTGGTCTAAGCAAAATACGACTTATTTGAAATTAATTGAATGAAGATTTTTTTATAAAAAGGAGTTCTGTGGTATTTCATATGTTCGATAGTTCCCTACCGGGTTAATTACCCAATTTTGGTCATTGAGATTCATCGGCAATACAGATTAAGAGCTAGGAATAGCTAGTACCTCTCTTTTCTCCCTTTAAAAAATGAAAATAAAAGAAAATTGAAATGATTGAAGTTTTTTTATTTGGAATCGTCTTAGGTCTAATTCCTATTACTTTGGCTGGATTATTCGTAACGGCTTATTTACAATACAGGCGTGGTGATCAGTTGGACTTTTGATTAATTAACATCTCTTTTTTTACTGACCTCCTTCTTGCTTTCATATGCGGGAGGTCTAATTCAGATTGCTGCTCAATTATTTGCGAACAGTGGAATTTTGACACAATCTAATAAACAAGAATTAAATCACGCTCTGTAGGATTTGAACCTACGACATTGGGTTTTGGAGACCCACGTTCTACCGAACTGAACTAAGAGCGCTTTTCTTGTTTTTTCTAAAAAACGAAAAGGCTATAAACTATAAAGAGGACATTCTTTAACCCGAATAGATTTTGCACGTATATACTATATCAGAGTATATCATAAATTTCAGAATTATATGTATGTCCAATTTTATTAAAAAAAGATAGATCTAAAATAGATCCCTCGTTACTGCTCTTCTGAGCAGTAATAGGTAGGGATGACAGGATTTGAACCCGTGACATTTTGTACCCAAAACAAACGCGCTACCAAGCTGCGCTACATCCCTTTCAATTGGTTTACAGTGTCATTGTAGAGAATTCCTGCCTTGTTTTCCACATCCTTCTTCTTTTTTATTGGTATATCAAATTAATTTCTTATTTTTTTTTGTCTCATATCAGATAACAAACATATAATTAAAAAAATTACTTTTTTTACGAAAATTCTATCAATTTAAATTTTACATAAAAGGCGTTTCCATTTGAAAATGGAATCTATAAGATCGTTCTAGTAGACAATATTTCAGTTCTAATTTTGAAAATGGGGGGTTACGTATACAAGAATTTCTTAACTACATGTACATCTGTAGTTATATATATTACTATATATAAATATAATGTAATACAATAAAGAAGAAAGAAGGAGGATTTCAAATGCGAGATCTAAAAACATATCTTTCCGTAGCGCCGGTACTAAGTACTCTATGGTTCGTTTCATTAGCAGGTTTATTAATAGAGATTAATCGTTTATTTCCAGATGCATTAACATTTCCCTTTTTTTAATTCTAGTTATTAACATCAGAAAGGGTGAAAAAATTTAGAGATACAATCAACGATCTGGGACTAATTATCCCCCCCACCTTTTTCTAATTCATTCTAAAAAAAATTAGAAAAAGGTGGGGGCGAAAGGTCATAAAAACGTGGGTTCAGGATTTATTAATATAATGAAAAAAGGGTGTTGCTAGGGAAACAGTATCCTACGAGATACTTAAAAAAATACTGTACAAAGATTTTAAATATAGTTTTCAAAAAATCATTGTATTGCTTATTATTTTATTTTTTTTTTTTTACTAAATAATATTCATTGCAACAAAATATTTCCGAATTTTTTTTTAGTTAACAGCTTCTATTTTTTTGGTTCTTGTTCTTTCTGGATCCTAAAAATAAAATAGAAGATTGGGGTGAATCATAAATCCAAAGGAGGTTTCATGGCCAAGGGTAAAGATGTTCGAGTAACAATTATTTTGGAATGTACCTGTTGTGTTCGAAATGATATTAAGAAAGAATCGGCGGGAATTTCCAGATATATTACTCAAAAGAATCGGCATAACACCCCTAGTCGATTGGAATTGAGAAAATTCTGTCCCTATTGTTATAAACATACAATTCACGGGGAAATCAAGAAATAGATAAAATTGAGTGCTTGTATGTCAACTGTTATTTTAAGAACAGGAATAATGATAGTATCTATATATATTACATATATATAAATATAAACAAATAAATCAATAGAAATAAATCTAATCCTATATTCTTAATTCTATTATAGAAACTCTATTCTATATAGAATATAAATAGAAATCGTTTTTATTTTGATCTGATCAAAATAGGATTTTAGAGATAAGGAATAAAAAAATTATGAATAAATCTAAGCGACTTTTTACTAAATCCAAGCGATCTTTTCGTAGGCGTTTGCCCCCGATCCAATCGGGGGATCGAATTGATTATAGAAACATGAGTTTAATTAGTCGATTTATTAGTGAACAAGGAAAAATATTATCTAGACGGGTGAATAGAGTGACTTTAAAACAACAACGATTAATTACTATTGCTATAAAACAAGCTCGTATTTTATCTTTGTTACCTTTTCTTAATAATCAGAAACAATTTGAAAGAAGTGAGTCGACCCCTAGAACTACTAGCCTTAGAACCAGAAAAAAATAGACTTATTCTTCAATTGAATAACAATTCCAAACTGAAGGAATTAAAAAAGAGATTAATATTTTGTTCGAAAAATCCGATCAAGAATCAAAATTTGATTGTTACGTCTGTGTCTCTCAAAAAAAAAAAAAAGAAAAGAATCGTCGAAAATAAAAATAAAAACTCTTTTTTTAGCGACTATATACCCTCGTTTTGTTTTTTATAATACTAATTTCTACTCTACCTTCCCGAGCTCTTTCTCCTTAGAACTCTATTTCAAATATTTTAGTGGGTTTCCTCCAACCCCCTTATTTTTTGATCTCATTCGAAATCGTATAAAGACAACTCCTATTTAATAGAGCTATTTGTGCAAGTATTTTCCGATTAAGAAGTAATTGCTTCTTGTACAGATTGTGTATGAATCGGTTATAACTATAGAATACCCCCGTTTCGTGAATTACGGCATTTATTCGAGTGATCCATAAACGCCGAAAATCTCTTTTTCTTTTACCCCTATCCCGATGAGCCGAAACTAAAGCTCTTATTCTCTGTTGAGTCATAGTTCGTGTAAGTCGTGAATGAGCCCCTCGAAAGCTGGATGCAAATAAACGAAGTTTTGTTCTGCGCCTCCGAGCTATATATCCGCGTTTAATTCTAGTCATTGAATAAATCAAACTTTGATGAATAACTAATTCTTTTTTTAGTTATTCTTTTCCCCTTTACTAGTCTATTAATAACCACACGAATTATTCCAATGTATAAAAAAAAATTCCAATGGCTTTTGCTACTCTAACCTTCCCCACCACTATTTTTTGCTAGGTATTTTCCTTTGCTTTGAAAGGAGAAATAGCCTTGATACTTAATATAAAAAATAGAATAACTACAAAAAGTAGTAAATATAAATGGATAAATAGTGGGTTCCATCGTTTATATGGTTACTTCTAAAACGGTGAGGTCCTCTCTATACACCGGAGCTCCTTCTTTTAATTAATCAATACTATTGCTAACTTGTACAATTCACATTCTTTGGCTCTACCCCATGAATATTCCAGTAATAGGTCTTTCACAATGAGATCCACTTTATACAGTAACGGTATTTCATTTTAAATATTGATTTGGTCGTTTACCCTGTTAGTCCGTTCTTTTCTTTCAAGAGTGGAATCTTTTTAATAAAAAAAGTAATTTCCCCCGCTTAATGGATAACCATTTGTTATCATTGGGGGTTTTCTAAAAAATGGAGTTGATTGGATTTGCACCAATGTAAACCATAAGTTTCAGACACAATAGAAGATATGAGCGATCTAGCTTTTTTAAATAATGAATCGAGTTCCTACATTATATTTTATTCAAAGGTACTGATCTTTGATATTTAAAAAAGAATTTACTTTTTGGTCTATGATCTAAACGAGTCGCACATACACCCGAGTACATGTTCCTCGTCGCTGAGGGCATCCCCGAAGCGCTGGGGATTTCGTGACATTTCGGATTGGCTGTCTTGTATTTCTAATAAGTTGTTTAATAGTTGGCATACGGAATCATATAAATAATGGGCTGGTTTAGATTGGTTCTAACCGGCTAATTCTGAATTACTTCTCTTCAAGATTCTCTTCAATATAAAAAAAATATATTGAAGAGAATATGAAACTACACCTTTAATCTAAAAAGATATAAAATTATAAATTGTAGATTTGCATGAAATCGCTCCTATTTTTTATTGAACCGCTACAAGATCAACAATTCCATGAGCTTGGGCTTCTGTTGCTGACATAAAAACATCCCTTTCCATGTCTTCGGATACAACCCATATAGGTTTGCCCGTTCTTTGTACATAAACCCTTGTGATGGTTTCGCGAAGTTTTAGTAGTTCTTCCGCTTCCAAGATAAATTCTCCCGTTTGTGCTTCATAAAACGAACTAGCGGGTTGATGGATCATTACCCTGATGATATAATAGAAAAGGTTCTTATATTTCGCAGAACGAGGCGAGATAACCAAAAAAGCAGAGAAATTTGAAAAACCGTACAGGCTTTTTTTGTGCATTGCATACGGCTCCACAATGGAATTTACGTTTTTTTGACCCTTCTTTTCGGCGAACGAAAACAAAATATAGGTTGTATTATACGCAGATCCATAAATGATCCAATTACCATCCTTCTTTTTTGTAGGAGTTAAAAAAAATACTATGATGGTTCCGTTGCTTTATATATCATTTTTTTGATTCGTCTATGATTCAGCAATCCCAACGTGTCTTTTTTAATATAAATTTTTTAAATAAGCTTCCGGTGTGAAAACAAAGTTTGTGACGCTGAGATGTGCCCGAATAGGTAAGATATCATTTGAAATACCCCTTCCTTATCTCATACTACTCTTTCAATATATAATCTAATTTTTTTTATCTCAAAAATTTCATATCGAATTCGAAGTGCCATGCTATTATTACTTAACTAATTCATATTTCCGGTGGCGAAGGCATAGTATTTTTTCTCTAAAATAAAAAAACTCATTGGCGCCAAGCGTGAGGGAATGCTATACGTTTGGTAATTGCCCCTCCGACTAGGATAAAGGATGCTATTGAAGCGGCCAATCCCATGCATATTGTCTGTACATCGGGTCGCACAAATTGCATAGTATCATAAATAGCCATTCCAGATATTACCCATCCGCCAGGAGAGTTTATAAACAAATAAAGATCTTTGGTATCCTTTTCTATACTGAGATATATCATAAGACTAATAAGTTGATTCGAGATTTCGGTATCAACTTCTTGGCCTAAAAAAAATAATCTTTCTCGATAAAGTCGGTTGATTAGGATAAAATTTTATTCCTTAGGAGCCGTACAGGCACCTTTTGATGCATACGGTTCAATAAAAATTGTGAAAAAATCAATGTGTCGACTCCAACCCCCTTTTTTTCATAGAAGGCTTTTCTTTCTAACTTTTAAGGGAAGGGCTTGCTCCCTTTTTATTTTAAAAGTAGAAGAAAAAAGACGTTTTTGCCCCTTTTATTAGATATTATAATCCTATAATAAAACGATTGATTAAGCCTGTCAGACTAACTTGATTCATTGATATTTTTTTTTCATCGAGATTCAGTTGAAATGGCGATGGTTTTTTCTTGTTCCTGAACGGGCTTCTTCCTTTTTTATTCCATTTTTTAGGTTTATGCTCTACCCCGAGTAAAAGGAAAAATTTGCCCGATTTTTATTTGCACATATAGGACAAATGAACCAAATACCGCGTCTTTTTTTTTTTTACTACTCCTTCTTTTTTTTTTTCAATTCATTTCTTTCACATGTCTTCTGTCAAATAGTCACTAAATTTTGAATTATATTATTTGATTCGATCAACAGTTTTAGATCACCCTGTTTAAATTTTTTGTATTTTTTAATATAAATTTTTATCATAATTTTGCATATCATAACCAGTAGTAATTATAAAAATATTATATATTAATTATCAATTGGGTTTTTGCTAAACGGAGCCTGGATACTTCATTTTATTAGTCCGATCACGTAAACCATAAAAAAATTTGATAATCTAATATCAATCTAAATACTCCCTGCATTTAATTCCACTTTATTTTTTGCGCTTCGCGTTACAAATTTTTGATAATTAAATCAATCTTTTTGGGCGAAACAGAGGATATCTCGATCGAGGGAGAAAATGGGAAAGTCCCGTATAGCCCAATATATCTGACAAGTCGCACTATATGTCAACCCAAGATGTATCTCCTTCTCCAGGACTTCGAAAAGGTACTTTTGGAACGCCAATAGGCATGAAATGAAAAAAAGAGAATGAAGTTCTCTATTTCACTTTGATGTGGAAACGTAAAACTGGGGTTTCATTTTTTAATAATATTATCCTTTTTTTCCTACTTTATTAATCATATTTAAATTAATCATATTTAATACATAAGTTGAATAAGCTAAAATAAAATATAAAATAAAAGTAAGAGAGAATGAATAAAAATAAAGGAAATTTTTTACGAACGGGCTTCTGAATGATGAACAACAATAGCTATCTTGGTTCATATAAAATAGGATTCACCCCTATTGCGTATTGGTACTTATCGGATATAGAATAGATCCGCTTCCCTTTTTTCCTATGAATCGAATTGTTCCATTATTACTAACAGAATAGAACAAATATTAATCCTTTCTCCGAAATAATTACCTAAAAAGGGGGGGTCCGTAGCATAGTTTTTTCCAATGCAATAAAGTTACATAGTGTCTATTTTTCGTTGATAAAGGGGTATTTCCATGGGTTTGCCTTGGTATCGTGTTCATACTGTTGTATTGAATGATCCCGGTCGTTTGCTTTCTGTTCATATAATGCATACCGCTCTGGTTGCTGGTTGGGCCGGTTCGATGGCTCTATATGAATTAGCTGTTTTTGATCCCTCCGACCCTGTTCTTGATCCAATGTGGAGACAAGGTATGTTCGTTATACCTTTCATGACTCGTTTAGGAATAACCAACTCATGGGGCGGTTGGAATATTACAGGAGGGACTATAACGAACCCGGGTCTTTGGAGTTACGAAGGGGTAGCCGCAGCACATATCGTGTTTTCTGGCTTATGCTTCTTGGCAGCTATTTGGCATTGGGTATATTGGGATCTAGAAATTTTTTGTGATGAACGTACAGGAAAACCTTCTTTGGATTTGCCTAAGATTTTTGGAATTCATTTATTTCTTTCAGGAGTGGCTTGCTTTGGTTTTGGCGCATTTCATGTAACAGGATTATTCGGTCCTGGAATATGGGTATCCGACCCTTATGGACTAACCGGAAAGGTCCAACCCGTAAATCCGGCGTGGGGCGTGGAGGGTTTTGACCCTTTTGTTCCGGGAGGAATAGCCTCTCATCATATTGCAGCAGGGACGTTGGGTATATTAGCGGGCTTATTCCATCTTAGTGTTCGTCCGCCTCAACGTCTATACAAAGGATTACGTATGGGTAATATTGAAACCGTCCTTTCCAGTAGTATTGCTGCTGTCTTTTTTGCAGCTTTTGTTGTTGCTGGAACTATGTGGTATGGTTCTGCAACTACTCCCATCGAATTATTTGGTCCTACTCGTTATCAATGGGATCAGGGATACTTTCAACAAGAAATATATCGAAGAGTTAGTGCTGGACTAGCTGAAAATCAAAGTTTATCAGAAGCTTGGGCTAAAATTCCTGAAAAATTAGCTTTTTATGATTATATTGGTAATAATCCAGCAAAGGGGGGGTTATTCCGAGCGGGTTCAATGGACAATGGGGATGGAATAGCTGTTGGATGGCTAGGACACCCCGTCTTTAGAAATAAAGAAGGGCGTGAACTTTTTGTACGCCGTATGCCTACTTTTTTTGAAACTTTTCCAGTTGTTTTGGTAGACGGAGACGGAATTGTTAGAGCCGACGTCCCATTTAGAAGGGCAGAGTCTAAATATAGTGTCGAACAAGTAGGTGTAACTGTTGAGTTTTATGGTGGTGAACTCAATGGAGTTAGTTATAGTGATCCCGCAACTGTGAAAAAATATGCTAGACGGGCTCAATTGGGTGAGATTTTTGAATTAGATCGTGCTACTTTGAAATCCGATGGTGTTTTTCGTAGCAGTCCAAGAGGTTGGTTTACTTTTGGGCATGCTTCGTTTGCTCTACTTTTCTTCTTTGGACACATTTGGCATGGTTCTAGAACCCTTTTCAGAGATGTTTTTGCTGGTATTGATCCAGATTTGGATGCTCAAGTAGAATTCGGGGCATTCCAAAAACTTGGAGATCCAACTACAAAAAGACAAACAGTCTGATGCAACATTGCTTTTTTTCTTATAGTTTCTGTTTGCTATTTTATTTAACAGGTAGGGTACTGTAGAAATCTTGATTTAAATCGCTGCCGTTTCTTTGATTCTTTCTTTATCCGTAGGGATACTCCCAAGTAAACAAAAACAAAACAGGTATGAAAGCTATAATTGTAAACCACAATCAAATTTATGGAAGCATTGGTTTATACATTTCTCTTAGTATCGACTTTAGGGATAATTTTTTTCGCTATTTTTTTTCGGGAACCACCTACAATTTCAACTAAAAAATGAAATAATTTTTCATTTTCTTCATTGACGTAATCAGCCTCCAAATATTTGGAGGCTGATTACGTCAACTAGTCCCCGTGTTCCTCGAATGGATCTCTTAGTTGTTGAGAGGGTTGCCCAAAGGCAGTATATAGAGCATACCCAGTAAAACTTACAAGTAACCCAGATATAAAGATGGCGACTAGGGTTGCTGTTTCCATTATTATAGAATTGAAAGACCACAATGGATCTATGATAAGATCGTTTATTTACAACGGAATGGTATACAAAGTCAACAGATCGTAATGAATACAAAATAAGATTTATGGCTACACAAACTGTTGAAGATAGTTCTAGATCAGGTCCAAGAAGCACTACTGTAGGGAAGTTATTGAAACCATTGAATTCCGAATATGGTAAAGTAGCTCCTGGATGGGGAACGACCCCTTTGATGGGTGTTGCAATGGCTCTATTTGCGGTATTCCTATCTATTATTTTGGAGATTTATAATTCTTCTGTTCTACTGGATGGAATTTCAGTGAATTAGACTGAGAAGAATCTTGAAGTCCTAGCTTTTAGTTCGATATAAAAAGTAAATTATGTAGGTATAAAAATTTTAGCCTATTCTCCTTTGGTAGTTCGACCGCGAAATCTTTTTCTGCATTGTATATTTCCGGAATATGAGTGTGTGACTTGTTAGAATTGACCCTATGGATAGTACAGAGAGTGGGGTCTGTCATCTTTATCAAGATGGTTTTACTTCGTCGGATATTCATTCGAGTATCTGAAGCACGAAATAGATCAAATAG